TCTAGTTACTTTCTCTTTTTTGTCTCATTTAACAACATATATAATAATAATAATAGAAAAGAGAAATCTTATGGAGTGTTATACATTTCCATTGAATTTAACTTCAATTTGAATGAATTAGGGATTCCGTATACAATTCTAAGTAGACCTTAACTACACATGCATCTGAACATATATGCATTATCTTTATGTATTTCAATAAAAAGGAGGTTTTTCAATGCGAGATCTAAAAACATATCTCTCCGTGGCTCCAGTCCTAAGTACGCTATGGTTTGGGGCTTTAGCAGGTCTATTGATAGAGATTAATCGTTTTTTCCCGGATGCGTTGACATTTCCCTTTTTTTCATTCTAGTTATTTACATTATTTACAGCGGAAGGAATGACGAAGATTTTATATAGAATCCAATATCGTTAACTAATCCCTACCCCCTTTTTTCTCTTTTTTCCTTTTATTCTTATTTTCTTTTTTATTAAAAAAAAAAAAAATAAGGGACGAAAGAGAAAGAATAAAAGTGGATTCAACGTCGTCGAGACTCAGAGGCATTTCAAATGAAATGAATAAATGGAGGCATGGGAGTAGAGTATAGTATAAAGGGTCAAGTGCAAGGATACAAGATCTTTAACTGAAATAGCTTACTTCAGGGTGAAATAGAATTTCGAAATCATTGTCTTACTTATCCTTTACTTATCCTATGGCTTTGCTTTGATTTATTATTCCTTTTTAGGATTGGATTTCAAGTTAGTAACTTCGATTTGTTATTTTTTCCTTTTTATTCCTTTCGAATCAAAATCAAATAGAAATAGAAGAGTTGAGTAAATCAAAAATTAAAATGCAAAGGAGGTTAATGGCCAAGAGAAAAGACGCGCGAGTCACAGTGATTTTGGAATGTAACGGTTGTATCCGAAACGGTGTTAAGAAGGTATCAACGGGCATTTCCAGATATATTACTCAAAAGAACCGGCACAATACGCCAAATCAATTAGAATTAAGAAAATTCTGTCCCTATTGTTACAAACATACGATTCATGGGGAAATAAAGAAATAGATCGACCCAATATGTCTTATCCTTTCCTTTCAAGCGGAAAAATGACATTATATAGAACAATATTTGAATCAAAAAGAATCCTACTTTGGGGGGTTAAAATGACAATTAAGAAATAGGATTTTCGGAATAATCAATCAATAAACTAAAAAAATCATGGATAAATTCAAGCGACCTTTTCTGAAACCCAAGCGATCTTTTCGTAAGCGTTTGCCCCCGATTCAGCCGGGGGATCGAATTGATTACAGAAACACGAGTTTACTTACTCGATTTGTTAGCGAACAGGGAAAAATATTATCTAGACGGGTGAATAGATTGACCTTGAAACAACAACGATTAATTACCACTGCTATAAAACAAGCTCGTATTTTATCTTTGTTACCTTTTCTCAATAATGAGAAAAATAATCAGAAAAAATTTAAAAGAACCGAGTCGACCTCTAGAATTCTCAATAATAAAAAAAATAATGAGAAAAACTTTAAAAGAACCGAATCGACCTCTAGAACTAGAGGTGGTCTTAGAACCCGAAAGCAATAGGTTTATTCTTTGTTCATTTGAATCAGAATTCAAATCCGAACTTAAACGAGAGTTGGTGTTTTGTTCGACAAATCCGACAATCCAGATTTTAGTATCGTGTCGTAAGAAAAAAACGAATCGAACAAAAAAAATATTTTTTTAATGTGTTCATTCATTTTGACTACTTTAGTATCTTTTCTCTGAGTCACTTCGATTCCACCTTCCCGGAGTTCATTCTCCGGGGAACTCCCTTTAGATTAAAATATCGTATTCTTTACGATCTACTTCTTTTATGATTTCGTTCGGAAGCATATAAACACAATTCCTATTTGATACAGCTATTTGGGCCAGTATTTTACGATTAAGAAGCAACTGTCGTTTGTATAAATCATGTATAAATTGACTATAGCATGCTCCCTTTTCTCGAATTTTTGCGTTTATTCGAGTGATCCACAAACAGCGAAAATTTCTCTTTTGGTTATCCCTATCTCGATGAGCCGAAACCAAAGCTCTTATTTGCTGTTGAGAAATAGTTCGAGTAAGTTTTGAATGAGCCCCTCGAAAGCTTGAGGCAGATGAACGAGTTTTTTTTCTACGTCTTTGAGCTATATATCCGCGTTTCAGTCTGATCATTGAATAAAAAAACTTTGACAAATAACTAATGGATTTCTTTTTTTTTTTTTAGTTATTCTTTTGGTCTATTAATAAGTAAAGGGATTTTTCCAATGTATAAAATAGAAATTCCAATGGCTTTAGCTACTCTAACCTTCCCGACCACCTTTTTTCTTTATTAGTTATTTTACTGCGAAATAGGAAAGAAGTAAGAAATGATCTTTTGCTAGGTGTAAAAAAAAAAAGAAATATAAATTCGAAATGGAAAAAGGTGGGTTCCGTCGTTTCTATGGTTATTTCTTAAACGGTGAGGTCTTCTCTATACACCGGAGCCTTTACTTCATGGAATCTATAGGTAACTTGCAACTTGTATAGTTCACACCACACTCTTTGGCTCTACCCACGAATTATCCAGTAATAGGTCTTTCACAATCAGACCCACCTATACAGTAACGGTATTTCATTAGGAAAGTTAGCTTGGTAGCTGACCCTCGTAGTCCGTTCTTGACCGAGTGGGAACTTTATTTTTATGCTTTTATTATTTTCATAAGATTTTCTCCGCTTAATGGATAAGCATTTGCTACCAATGGAGAATTTCCTCTCATCTTTAATTCAGGTGATTGGATTTTCACCAAAGAAAACCATAAACTTCATACACAATAAAGGGATCCATTGGCTTATTTTGCATTTTAATAGTGAATGGAGTTCTATCTTCCATTCGATCCTATTTACGGTACCGATCATTTATACTGAAAAGCGATTTTCTTGCTTTAGCTCATGATCTAAACGAGTCGCACATACACCCTAGTACATGTTCCTCGGCGCTGAGGACATCCCCGAAGAGCGGGGGATTTCGTGACATTTCGAATTGGCTGTCTTGTATTTCTAATAAGTTGTTTAATAGTTGGCATGTTGAATCATATAATATATCTCATGGGCTGGTTTAGATTGATCCTAACCGGATTATTCTGAATTTTTCTAATTTTTTCTATCTATTATATAGAGAGAGTTTGAATAAAATTCGGAAGTAGAATGCCCATCCATTTTCCGCAAAATCCATTTTTGCATTCAAATCGTACTATATGAATCATTATGTTCTATAATCTTCACTAGTTTTTTATTTTATAAAAAAAAAAAAAAAAATACATTAAAAAAAAAGGCTAGATTTCAATTTTGAATCCTACAACATCGACAATTCCGTAAGCTACGGCTTCTTCTGGTGTCATAAAGACGTCTCTCTCCAGGTCGATAGCTATAATCCAAGGAGGTTGCTTCGTCGTTGCGTGATACCCATATATTACTGAGGCACGGATCGACAATATCTGTTTTAGGTCCAGGGCACTTATTCCCAGGTCGCCGTCCAAATAAGAACTAACAGGCTGATGGATCATTACCCTGATGATAGAAGGTTTCTCTATCTCTCTATCTGGTGTGATGAAACGAACAGAAAAGTAAAGATAAAGACTAAATAGGAAAAAAGATAGAATTCCATAACCGTACGGGCATCATTTTTTGTACATTGCATACGGCTCTACAGCTAAATTGGCTCTGACTTTCGATTCCAGAAAGATAAAACTAGAATCTATCAGCCCCAGGCGGTTAAATAAAAGATCAAATTGCCACCCTTCTTTTCGCGGTTGTTAAAAAATACTATGATGGCTCCGTTGCTTTCTATTTTCAAATGGATTCTTTTTTTTTTTTTGATTGAGCAATCCCAAAGTTTCTTTTTGATCCAACTAAAAAAGGAAAAATCTTGTTTTTTCGCACTCTTTTTTTAGAACTTAATTTAAGAGCCCTTCGGTGTGAAAACAAAAAAGTTTGTGACGCTAAACTGGACTTCCGGTAGATAAAACAAAATCGGAAATACCTTTTATCTCATACTACTCTCTCGATACCTAATCAAATTTTTTTGAAAAAAAAAACCAATACAAAAATTTTTCATATCGAATTCGAAGTGCCATGCTATTATTACTTAATGTTCATATGGCGAAGGCATAGTTTTCTTTTTTCTCTCAAATAAAAAACCTCATTGGCGCCGAGCGTGAGGGAATGCTAGACGTTTGGTACTTACTCCTCCAGACAATATAAAAGATGCCATGGATATGGCAGTTCCTACGCATATTGTATGGACCGGTGCGATCCCTGTTGTTACAGAAGCAAAAATAGCCAGCCCACCTATTGCCGATCCGCCATTGGAGTTTATATAACAATGAATAATTTCTTCCTTATTCTCGATGCCGTAAATTGTTATAAGCCCTACAGCATGATTCGCGGACTCGGGATCAATATCATCGCCCACAAAAAGGAATCGTTGGTGAGAAAGTCGGTTGATTAGGGTCAAATTGGTTCCCTTACGAACCGTACATGCACCTTTTGATGCATACGGTTCAAGAAAAGAATCAATGTATAGATTCCAGTGCTCTTTCTTTGTTTTTTTTCTAGGCTTTTTTCTAGCAAAAGCAGGTTTTTCCAACTTGGAACGAAAGGGCTTTTTTTAGATTTTTCAATAAAAAAATTGACTTATTTCTTCCTTCTAAACTAAAAATAAAAAAAAAAAGTCAAAAAATTTATTGAATTTTCTTCTCATTGATATATTGTTTCATCGAGATTCAATTCAAATCACGATGGGATTTTCTTGTTCCTGAATGGGTCTCTTTTATGTTTTTAGGTTTATGCTCTACTCCGGGTAAAGATACGCCCTCCTTTTTGTGCATATAGGACAAATCTTGTCGTCACCATTCGTCACCATTTCTTTTTGTTATGACTTTACAAATAAGAACCGAGAATCGTTTATGATACACGTCGTAATCATAGATCTATTTCAAATTGGGTTTTTTCTAAGCGGAGTCTGGATACTTCATTTTTTGAGTCCAACCAAAGTCAACCATAAATTTTTCTAATTGAAAATAGTACTCTGAATCTCCCAACAATGGATTTCACGCTCCACTTTTTGGATGATTCCATTTATTTTGCTTGGGCGAAAGAAAGGATATCTCGATTAGGAGAGAGAACGGGGAAATCCCATAGGACCCAATATATCTGACAAGTCGCACTATAGGTCAACCCAAGAGTCATCCTTCTTGTCGTCTTCGTCTTCTGTTGTTCCAGGAATTAGGAAAGATAGTTGTGGAACACCAACAGGCATAATGGAAAGGAAAACGCGGAATATTATCTTTCACTTTGATGTGGAAACGTAAGAATTGTTGTCGTTATAATATTGTCTTTATCGTATTTATTTTTCCAATCTATACTGTCTATACAGTAGGAAAGATAGACAAATAGTCCCTTCTAATGATAAATACAGATAGACGCATTTACTCATAGAAAAAGGTATCAACCCCCATTGCATATTGGTGCTTATCGAGTATAGAATAAATCTGCTTCTCTTTTTTCCTACGAACAGAATAGAATATAACCTAACTCTTGTTAGGAAATAATCCACTTAAGAAGGAGGTCTATAGGATAGTCAGAGTATAGTCTTTTCCAATGCAATAAAGTTAGTTAGTGTCTATTTTTCTTTGAGAAAGGGGTATTTTCCATGGGTTTGCCTTGGTATCGTGTTCATACTGTTGTATTGAATGATCCCGGCCGGTTGCTTGCCGTTCATATAATGCATACAGCTCTGGTTGCTGGTTGGGCGGGCTCAATGGCTTTGTATGAATTAGCCGTTTTTGACCCTTCTGACCCTGTTCTTGATCCAATGTGGAGACAGGGAATGTTCGTTATACCCTTCATGACTCGTTTAGGAATAACCAATTCCTGGGGAGGTTGGAGTATTACAGGGGGGACTGCAACGAATCCGGGTATTTGGAGTTACGAGGGTGTAGCTGGGGCACATATTATGTTTTCTGGCTTATGCTTTTTGGCAGCTATTTGGCATTGGGTCTATTGGGATCTAGAAATATTTTCTGATGAACGTACAGGAAAACCCTCTTTGGATTTGCCTAAGATCTTTGGAATTCATTTATTTCTCTCCGGGGTGGCTTGCTTTGGTTTTGGTGCATTTCATGTCACGGGCTTATACGGTCCTGGAATATGGGTGTCCGATCCTTATGGACTAACCGGAACAGTACAACCTGTAAATCCGGCGTGGGGCGTGGAAGGTTTTGACCCTTTTGTTGCGGGAGGAATAGCTTCTCATCATATTGCAGCCGGTACGTTGGGCATATTAGCGGGCCTATTCCATCTTAGCGTACGACCGCCACAACGTATATATAAAGGATTGCGTATGGGGAATATTGAAACCGTACTCTCTAGCAGTATCGCGGCTGTATTTTTTGCAGCTTTTGTTGTTGCTGGAACTATGTGGTATGGGTCGGCAACTACTCCCATCGAATTGTTTGGGCCCACTCGTTATCAATGGGACCAGGGTTACTTTCAGCAAGAGATATATCGACGAGTTAGTACCGGTCTATCAGAAAATCTAAGTTTCTCAGAAGCCTGGTCTAAAATTCCCGAAAAATTAGCTTTTTATGATTATATTGGCAATAATCCGGCAAAGGGGGGATTATTCAGGGCAGGATCCATGGATAATGGAGATGGGATAGCGGTTGGTTGGTTAGGACACCCTATCTTTAGAGATAAAGAAGGGCGTGAGCTTTTTGTACGTCGTATGCCTACTTTTTTTGAAACCTTTCCGGTCGTTTTGGTAGATGGTGACGGAATTGTCAGAGCCGATGTTCCTTTTAGAAGAGCAGAATCGAAGTATAGTGTTGAACAAGTAGGTGTAACCGTCGAGTTCTACGGTGGCGAACTAAATGGAGTCAATTATAGTGATCCTGCTACCGTTAAAAAATATGCTAGACGCGCTCAGTTGGGTGAAATTTTTGAATTAGACCGTGCGACTTTGAAATCCGATGGTGTTTTTCGTAGCAGTCCAAGGGGTTGGTTTACTTTTGGACATGCTTCATTTGCTTTGCTCTTCTTCTTCGGACACATTTGGCATGGTGCTAGAACCTTGTTCAGAGATGTTTTTGCTGGTATTGATCCAGATTTGGATACTCAAGTAGAGTTTGGCGCATTCCAAAAGCTTGGAGATCCGACTACAAAACGACAGGTGGTCTGATACAAGATTACTTTGGGATTTTTCCTCTATTTTCTGTTTTGCGGGGGTTTACATACAGAGTAAGTTTGAATTACCGCTTCTTTTATTCTCACTCTTTCATTTCAAGATGATGTGTTCTAAAAAGAAAATAGAATAATAAAAAAAATAAAAAACAAATAGGTAGGGAAGTTATAATTGTAAACCACGATCGAATTTATGGAAGCATTGGTTTATACATTCCTTTTAGTATCGACTCTAGGGATAATTTTTTTCGCTATCTTTTTTCGAGAACCACCTAAAATTTCAACTAAAAAATAAAATAGAAAATGATTTTCATTATCTCAATTCCCTAATTGACCCGACAGTACCCGTTTTGGGAACGTCCAGTGCCAAAGTCACTGAATGGATAAGTCGCCAATCCCTGGACTATGGAATGTACTTTATCCGCTGGGTGACGGGGGGGCATTTTTTCAGAGGTTTTGAATCTACCCTTGTGTGATTCCTGTTGAAGCATATACTCGGGGGTGGGTGCAGCGCGGACGATTTTAAAGCAGACTCCCCCTTCATTAGATAGAGAAGATCACCAAGGTTTTGTGATCCGCTGTCAAACTTATTCCAATTCCAAGAGCTCGGATCAAATCGGTATATCAATACTGACTCGACCCGAGCTCTCCTATTGAATTGCTCATTCAATGAGCATTCTCAATATTCTATTATGCCTTGAAGAGGACTCGAACCTCCACGCTTTTTAGCACGAGATTTTGAGTCTCGCGTGTCTACCATTTCACCACCAAGGCATCTTGAAAGTGCATCCTATTTCATGAATAGGATATCTATCTAGTGTCATCTATTCCATAGATGACAAAGGTGGAATATTTCGATGGATCGGTCATATAAGCTTGAGTTGGACATCCAATTGCTTCGATTTGCATTATCCGGAGAATGCCTTATGTATATATAAATGTATATATAAAAAAGATGGCCAATCAAACTCATTTTCTTTCTCGATTCAGTAGATTGAATATACTGAGTTATCTCAATTGAAGTAATGAGCCTCCCAACATTGGGAGGCTCATTACTTCAATTAGTCCCCGTGTTCCTCGAATGGATCTCTTAGTTGTTGAGAAGGTTGCCCGAAAGCGGTATATAAGGCGTACCCGGTAAAAGTTACAAGTAAACCAGATAGAAAGATGGCGACTAGGGTTGCTGTTTCCATATGATATAATATATAATTGCAAGACCTCAACAGATCTATCATAAGATTTTATTTACAACAGAATGGTATACAAAGTCAACAGATCTCAATGAATACAATAGGATTTATGGCTACACAAACTGTTGAGAACAGTTCTAGATCGGCCCGCCCAAAACGAACTGGTATAGGGAGTTTATTAAAACCCTTGAATTCAGAATATGGTAAAGTAGCTCCGGGGTGGGGAACAACTCCTTTAATGGGTATCGCAATGGCTCTATTTGCGGTATTTCTATCAATTATTTTGGAGATTTATAATTCGTCCGTTTTATTAGATGAAATTTCAATGAATTAAATTTAGAATAAAAGTATTAGTTTTTGAATCAAAAATCAACCAGTTAGAACTTGGATTTCTAGCCTATTCTATTTTGGTAGTTCGATCGTGGAATTTTTTTCTTTCTGTATTTCCGGAATATGAGTGTGTGACTTGTTATAATTGATTTTATGGATAGTACAGAAAATAGACCTGTCACCTTGATAGAGATGGTTCTATGCCGTCAGATATTTATTCAAGTATCTGGAACACGAAATATATGAACTAGATTAAGAAATATTTAAACTATGATTCATACTTACTATATTAACCCCGTACCCGGAAGTCCAAAAAAACGTTAAATTCTTTATAAAAAAAGAAAAATATTTCTTTCTTTTTTTAGTCATTTTTCGAATCTAATTCATGGAATACGTGATGATCCAACGGTTCTTACTCAGGGAATCCTTGGCTTAACTTATGATTTTTATTGAATCATCGTGGTTCTAGTATGAATCTGAGGTTTTAACCGATTCATAGGGTTTTAACAAGAAAATTCTTATATCAATTCAATACTAAAGAAAAAAAAAAAGCCACATTAGATAAAAAAACAAATTCAAAGAAATAGGTAACGAGAGGATTCAAGAGGCCTGTAAGGATCAACATAAAGATGATTGAGCCAACTTGATATTTTGGTATTATCACCACAAAGAAGAGAAGAAGAGCTTTCCCATTTGTTTTTATTATTTCGTACATTTAGAGACGATTTAATTGAAAATTAAGAAATGTCAAACTTTCTATTCCATATCCGACTGGGGGCGTGTTTTTGCTTGAGCTGTACGAGATGAAAGTCTCATATACAGTTCTGAGAGGGGGATTTTCACCTATCTCAATAAAGTCTATGATTGGTTCGAAGAACGTCTCGAAATTCAGGCGATTGCGGATGATATAACTAGTAAATATGTTCCTCCTCATGTCAATATATTTTATTGTTTAGGCGGAATTACGCTTACTTGTTTTTTAGTACAAGTAGCTACGGGGTTTGCTATGACTTTTTACTATCGTCCGACTGTTACGGAAGCTTTTGCCTCTGTTCAATACATAATGACGGAAGTTAACTTTGGTTGGTTAATCCGCTCAGTTCATCGATGGTCGGCAAGTATGATGGTCCTAATGATGATTCTGCATGTTTTTCGTGTGTATCTCACCGGTGGATTTAAAAAACCTCGCGAATTAACTTGGGTTACAGGGGTGGTTTTGGGAGTATTGACGGCATCTTTTGG